CTTGAAATGTGTGTTTGATATAATTACAAACAACACAAATCATCCAAAAGGTCAAACAACTAGAAAAAACCCCACTATAATACAAATACAAGAAATCGCTAAAAAGGTTCCTCGATGGGTATACAAATTGACTGATGAATTAGAGGAAGAAGAAAATACAGAAGAATCCGCGATAGATTCCGAAATTCGTTCAAGAAAAGCCAAACAGGTGATACTTTATACGGATAACGAGGAGAACGACCAATCGGAGGAGATACATTTGATACGTTATTCACAACAATCTGATTTTCGCCGAGGCATAATCAAAGGATCCATGCGTGCTCAAAGACGTAAAACAGTTATTTGGGAAATATTTCAAGCAAATGTGCATTCCCCCCTTTTTTTGGATCTAATAAACAAAACATCCCTTTTTTCTTTTTTTGATTTTGATATCTATGAAATGTTGAATATTGTTTTTCATAATTTCGTGGGGAGAAATCAAAAATTGAAAATTTCTGATTTTGAACAGCAAGAAAAGAAAGAGAGAAGAAAGCAGAAAAAAAATGAGGAGAAAAAAAAGGAAAACGCCGAGATAACTAGAGCAGAGATTTGGGATAACCTTCTATTTGCTCAAGCAATAAGGAGTTTTATGTTACTAACCCAATCCTTTATTAGAAAATATATTATATTGCCCTCATTGATAATAGGTAAAAATGTTGGTCGTATATTATTATTCCAATCCCCAGAGTGGTATGAGGATTTCAAAGAATGGAAAAAAGAAATACATGTTAAATGTACTTATAGTGGTTTTCAATTATCAGAAACAGAATTTCCGAAGGGTTGGTTAACGGAAGGTATTCAAATAAAAATTTTATCCCCTTTCCGTTTAAAACCTTGGCAAGAATCTAAAAGAGGATCTCCTCGTGGGGAGCAAAAAGACAATTTTTTTTTTTTAACAGTTTTGGGAATGGAAACGGAACGCCCTTTTGGTTCCTGCATAAAACGACCTTCTTTTTTTGAACCCATATATAAGGCACTAAAAAAAAAAATTAGAAAAGTGAAAAAGAATTTTTTGCTAATTCCAAGAGTTTTAAAAGAAGAAACAAAATCAAAAAACTTTTTTGCTATAAATATAAAACAAATAATTAAGGAACTTGAAAAAAGAAATTTCATTTTCTTATTTGAATCGCGGAAGATAAAAGTATATGAATCCAATGAAAATAGAAAAGATTCAAAAAACTATACTGAGATTCCTCTGGAATCCGACATTCAGATTGAATCTGTAAATTGGACAAATTTTTCATTTATAGAAATAGAAAAAAAAAATCTTGTTGATAAGACAATCGCACTTAGAAATCAAATAGAAGAAATCACAAAAGAAAATAAAAAGGGGGTTTTGGCCTGTAATGATAAAAGACGGGAATCACATAGGAATTTTTGGCGAATATTCAAAAGAAAATTTACTCGTTTAATACGCAAATCCTATTATTTTCTAAAATCTTTTATTGAAAAAATATACATAGATACGTTGTTATATATAATTAGCATTCCTAAGATCAATACACAATTTTCAAAAAAAAAACTTTTTACTAAAAAAAAATCGATTGACAACTGGGAAAGAAATCAAGAAGGAAGTAATGAAACAGATCAAAATACAATGAACTTTATTTCGACTATAAAAAAATCTTTTTCTATTACCAATAAAAATAATAATTCAAATACAAATATTTATTACGACTTATCTTCCCTGTCCCAAGCGTATGTATTTTTTAAATTATCCCAAATTAAATTATTTAAAAAATATTCCTTGGGATCCATATTTCAATATTGCGAGACCCGTCCCTTTCTGAGAAATCAAATAAAGTATTATTGTATGATACAGGCAAGTTTTGATTCTAAATCAAGACATAACAAAATTCAAAATTCCGGAATGAATGAATGGAAAAACTGGTTAAAGGGTCATTATCAATACAATTTATCTCAGACCAAATGGTTTCACTTAGTACCTAAAAAATGGCGAAATAAAATCAATCAACGTTATACAATTCAGAATAAAAACTCAATAAAATTATATGAATATAATAACTCAAAGGATGGATTCGATCATTACCCGAAAGAACATTATTCTACATATACCGCGAATTCGTTGACAAATAAAAAAGATAAATTTAAAAAACATTACAGATATGCTATTTTATTACACAAATACATAAATTTTGGGGATATCAACTACGTAGACATTTCTGAACAAAGATTACAAGCAAAAAAAGACCAAGAAATTTCATATAATTTCAATACAGGGAAACCTGAATCGTTTTATGTATTAGTAAAGGCGGCTATTAGTAACTATTTAGAAGAAAGATATATTCTTCATACTCATAAAAATATGGATAGAAAATTTTTTGATTGTAGAATTCTGTATTTTATTCTTAGAGAGAATATAAATATGGAGTCCTGGACCAATATCCGTACCAAACTTGATAAAAATACTAAAACTGAAAAAAAAATGGAAAAAAAATGGAAAAACAAAGATCTTTTTTTTCTTACGATTCATCAAGAAAACAACCCATCCAATAAAAAAAAAAACTTTTTTAATTGGATGGGAATGAATCAAAAAGAAGATTCTCCTAGCATATCAAATCTAGAACCTTGGTTCTTCCCAGAATTTTGGCTACTTTTTGATGCATATAAGATACAACAATGGATCATACCAATCAAATTACTGCTTTTTGATATTGATATTTATTTACATGAAAATAATATTATTCTTAGAAAAAATCTAAATATTAATGTAAATAAAAAAAAATCTATTAAATTTTTCGAATTCCAAAACTTTAACCAAGAAAAAAAAGAACAAGTGGCCCAGGCCCAAGAAAATCCGAGATCTTATCCCCGAAAACAAGAGCAAAACAATAATATTGAGGAGAGTTTTGAGGAGTCAAAGAGTAAAAAACAAAAAAAACAATCTGAGGAAAACAAGAAAGCAGAACTTTATTTTTTACTGAAAAAACATTTCCTTTTTCAATTAAAATGGAATGACTCCTTGAGTGAAAGAGTTAGCAATAATACCAAGATATTTTGTCTCCTACTTAGAATGACAAATTCCCAGGAAAATGTTCTACCCTCAATTCTAGGAGTGACAAATTCCCAGGAAAATGTTCTACCCCCAATTCCAGAAATTATTATATCCTCAATTAAAAGAGGGGATATATATATGGATATAATGGTGATTCAAAAGGATCTGGCTCTTACTCTTATACAATTGATAAAAACCGGAATATTTTTTATCGAACCAATTCGTCTATCTATAAAGAAAGACGGAAAATTTATTATATACCAGACTATAACTATAGGTATTTCATTGGTGGATAAAAGGGAGCATGCAAAATACATAAAATATGTTGATAAGTTAAGTTTTGAAAAATCCAATAGACGACATCGGAATATGCCTGTGAATAGGTATGAAGATCATTATAAATTCCTTGTTCCTGAAACTATCCTATCCCCTAGACGTCGTAGAGAGTTAAGAACTCTAATTTGTTTAAATTCCTGTAATTGGAATGCTATACATAAAAATCCACTATTTTGGAATATTTGCAACAAAAACAACATAAGAAACTACAAAAATTTTTTGAATGAGAACAAACATTGTAATACCGATCAAAAGAAATTTATTAAATGTAAAATTTTTCTTTGGCCTAATTACCGATTAGAAGATTTAGCTTGTATGAGTCGCTATTGGTTTGATACCCATAATGGCAGCCGTTTCAGTATGTTAAGAATACGTATGTATCCGCGATTAAGAATTAATTAATACTATATCTCAATCTCATCTCCTATTTTTAATTTTCATTGTATATATATATTTTTTATTCTATACTTTTCTATACTCTATACTTTTCTATACTTACTATCCTTAATATCGCATATACTTAAATATCGCAGACGTTTTAAATGTTTTTAAATGTATTATTAGAGTATTATTACATGAAAAACGAAAAAAAGGATACACACATATGCTATGTTACATTCTGGTACATAATACGTATTAACTTGGATATCAAGTAAATTGGCTCTTTTTAGGTGAAAAAATTATCTTTCAGAGAGTATTGAAATGTATACTCTAATTTTTTTTATCCAAATCAAATTTTTCATTTGATTTGGATAAAAAAATAGAGTATATTACTATAATGAAATATGAAAATGAAATGAAAAAATCAAATTGTTGTGTCTACTAGATTTAAAACCCTAGGATAACATAAATAACATAGATTCTAACATAATATATATTATCTGATCTGTAAAATTCCATGGGAAAGAAAAAGGTAGAAAAATTCTTTATGGTAAAAAATTCATTTATTTCACTTATTTCAAAAGAAGAAAAAGAAGAAAACCGGGGTTCTGTTGAATTTCAAGTATTCAGTTTCACCAATAAGATACGTAGACTTACTTCACATTTGGAGTTGCACAAAAAAGATTTTTTATCACAAAGAGGTCTACGAAAAATTCTAGGAAAACGTCAACGTTTACTGACTTATTTATCAAATAAAAACAAAATGCGTTATAAGAAATTAATTGATCAATTGGGTATTCGTGAGCCAAAAAATCGTTAATTTCATCGTTTGAATTTTTTTTTCAGTAGTCTTATTAGATTTTTCATTTTGATGAACCTCTTTTTTTGAGGAATTCATAGAATAATGAATTAAGGAAAAACAATATGACTGTACCTGCTACAAGAAAAGATCTCATGATAGTTAATATGGGGCCTCAGCACCCATCAATGCATGGTGTTCTTAGGCTAATTGTTACTCTTGATGGTGAAGATGTTATTGATTGTGAACCCATATTGGGTTATTTACACAGAGGGATGGAAAAAATAGCGGAAAACCGAACCATTATACAATATCTACCGTATGTAACACGTTGGGATTATTTAGCTACTATGTTCACAGAGGCAATAACAGTAAATGCACCAGAACAGCTGGAAAATGTTAAAGTACCTAAAAGAGCCAGCCATATCAGAATAATTATGCTGGAACTGAGTCGTATAGCTTCTCATTTGTTATGGCTTGGACCTTTTATGGCAGATATCGGGGCACAAACCCCCTTTTTCTACATTTTCAGAGAGAGGGAATTGATATATGATCTATTCGAAGCTGCCACAGGTATGCGAATGATGCATAATTATTTCCGAATCGGAGGAGTTGCGGCTGATCTGCCTTATGGTTGGGTAGATAAATGCTTGGATTTTTGCGATTATTTTTTAACAGGAATTGATGAATATGAAAAACTAATTACCAGAAATCCCATTTTTTTGGAACGGGTTGAGGGGGTAGGCGTTATTGGTGGAGAAGAAGCAATAAATTGGGGTTTGTCAGGCCCGATGTTACGAGCTTCTGGAATCGAGTGGGATCTTCGTAAAATTGATAATTATGAATGTTACAATGAATTCGATTGGAAAGTCCAGTGGCAAAAAGAAGGAGATTCATTAGCTCGCTATTTAATACGAATCGGTGAGATGAGAGAATCTATCAAAATTATTCAACAGGCCCTAGAAGAAATTCCAGGAGGGCCCTATGAAAATTTAGAAGTCCGACGCTTTGATAGAGAAAAAAATTCCGAATGGAATGATTTTGAATACAGATTTTTTAGTAAAAAGCCTTCACCTAATTTTGAATTGTCAAAACAAGAACTTTATACGAGAGTGGAAGCTCCAAAAGGAGAATTAGGAATTTATTTAATAGGGGATAATAGTGTTTTTCCTTGGAGATGGAAAATTCGTCCACCAGGTTTCATCAATTTGCAAATTCTTTCTCAGCTAGTTAAAAGAATGAAATTGGCTGATATCATGACAATATTGGGTAGTATAGATATTATTATGGGGGAAGTTGATCGTTGAAATGAGAATTGATATGACAGAAATACAGGCTATAAATTCTTTTTCCACATTGGAATTCTTAAACGAAGTCTATGGGCTCATATGGATCCTTGTACCAATTTTTAGCCTTATATTGGTAATTACAATAGGGGTACTGGTAATTGTGTGGTTAGAAAGAGAAATATCTGCAGCGATACAACAACGCATTGGGCCCGAATATGCCGGTCCTTTGGGAATTCTTCAAGCTCTAGCTGATGGAATCAAACTACTTTTTAAAGAAGACCTTATTCCCTCCAGAGGGGATATTCGTTTGTTTAGTATTGGACCGTCTATAGCGGTCATATCAATTATATTGAGTTACTTAGTAATTCCTTTTGGATATCGACTGGTTTTAGTGGATCTCAGTATGGGTGTTTTTTTATGGATCGCTATTTCAAGTATTGCTCCTATTGGTCTTCTTATGTCAGGATATGGATCGAATAATAAATATTCTTTTTTAGGTGGTCTACGAGCTGCTGCACAATCTATTAGTTATGAAATACCATTAGCTCTATGTGTGTTATCAATATCTCTACGTGTGAGTCGTTGGAACAGCAACTTTTTACTTTTCCCTAGAAGTAAAAAAAAAAAGGAAAGGGGCTGAATGTATTGAATAGATTTTTTTTATTCATCGTTCGGTTCGATGGGTTAAACCAGATAGTTATATGAGTGAAATAAAACAACTTAAAAATTTGCAGTAATAAAAAAAAATCTCATTTCATATGTACAAGAATAAGGTTGAAGTAAACGTAAGCAGTATAAACTGGTTACCCCAAGATTAAGATTTTTTTTTAATCATCATATCTTGAAGCGGGAAAAAGAAAAAGATTAACTGTATGGAATTTCTTTTAATGTTTTTGTATGTATTACCATACTGTAGATCAATCAAAAATCGGTGAACAGTTAGGAACACCAAGGTACACAAAGGATTAGTAATAGAGATATGTAAAATATCAAAGGAAAGGTATTTCCGAAGAGTTATTTCCGCATAAAACGAATCATAATATGGACTTTAAGTTGGTAGAAATGATCAAGCAGTACTTCCCTATGATTCCGATCTAGAGTATGCTCCTATTCACTGATAAAAAAATAACTATCAAGAACGAATTAATCCTTGACTCTTTTATTTTTTACCCCTTTCCGAGATAGAAGAACAGGAACAAAAGAAATGGAATTCAATGTTCGAATGAAGAAAAAATTCCTAATTCTTTCTATTTATTGATGTAACAAGTATTTGACTGAAAGATTTAGTTATTACTGAACAAAATAAAGAGAAATCCATTTATTTATTTTTATTATTTTATTATAAAAAAAGGAATGAGATCAATTCTGAAGCAAAGTACTTTTTGTTATTATAGCAGACAGAATTTCATTGGTATAGTTTGGGACCTTCTGATAGATCTTTATTATATCTACCCCCACAAAGCAAAGGAGGTCAATAATAAAGAATTAGTCCTTAAATGTATTTGTACCCATAGAGGAGCCGTATGAAGCGGAGGTCTCATGTACGGTTTTGAAATAGCGATGCGAACAGTAATGTTATTATCGACTATAATTATCTAACAGTTCAAGTACAGTTGATATAGTTGAAGCACAGTCGAAATATGGCTTTTTGGGATGGAATCTGTGGCGTCAACCAATCGGGTTTATAGTTTTCCTAATCTCCTCTCTAGCTGAATGTGAGAGATTGCCCTTTGATTTACCAGAAGCAGAGGAGGAATTAGTAGCAGGTTATCAAACCGAATATTCAGGTATCAAATATGCTTTATTTTACCTTGCTTCTTACCTAAATCTATTTGTTTCCTCCTTTTTTCTAACGGTTCTTTATTTAGGTGGGTGGGATTTTTCTATTCCGTACATTTCAATTACCGAACTTTTCGGAATAGAAAGAATAGCTGGAATTTTTGGAATCCCAATTAGTATCTTTATTACATTAGCTAAAGCTTATTTGTTTATGTTCATTCCTATCGCAACAAGATGGACTTTTCCTAGGATGAGAATAGATCAACTATTAAATCTTGGATGGAAATTTCTTTTACCTATTTCTCTGGGTAATTTATTATTAACAACTTCTTCTCAACTTGTTTCACTATAAATACAAAAAAGATAACAGAATTACAATATTCTAGATTCATAACTTATTTCAAACAAGAGAAAGAAACATCAAATTATTCATGGATATTTACAATATGTTTCCCATGGTGACTGGATTCGTGAATTATGGTCAACAAACAATACGAGCTGCAAGGTACATTGGTCAAAGTTTCATAATTACTTTATCCCACACAAATCGTTTACCTGTAACTATTCAATATCCTTATGAAAAATCAATAACATCAGAGCGTTTCCGCGGTCGAATTCACTTTGAATTTGATAAATGTATTGCTTGTGAAGTATGTGTTCGTGTATGCCCGATAGATCTACCCGTTGTTGATTGGAGATTTGAAAAAGATATGAAAAAAAAACAATTGCTTAATTATAGTATTGATTTCGGAGTCTGTATATTTTGCGGTAACTGTGTCGAATATTGTCCAACAAACTGTTTATCAATGACTGAAGAATATGAACTTTCCACCTATGATCGTCACGAGTTGAATTATAATCAAATTGCTTTGGGGCGGTTACCCGTGTCAGTAATTGGAGATTTTACAATTCAAACAGTTAAAAATTAAACTCAAATTAAAATAGACAAAGAAAAACTTTTTTGGGCAAAAACAATTACTAAAATTTTGTTTTGATATATTTAGTATAAAACATATAAAAGATCTTAGCTTTTTCTTTTAGTTTAATTGGTCAATAACTAGAAAAAATAACTAGATAACTATTGATATAACTATTGGTTGTTGAGAATCGCCCTGTGGTTTAATTTAAAACTAAGAAAAATCAATTTTCTTACGACGATTTCAAAAATAGAAAATTTGAACTAATCTTTTTTTTATCTGTTTATCTGAAAGATAGAAAGGGGTTATATTGGCCCAATTATTATATCTGCATTAATCCTATATCTACAAAAATCTATAATTTAGGAACATATGCACGAAAAGTGAAGTAACCCCTTTCTTTTCTGCCCTTGCCCATATTCCTGGATTATTCAGTAGGGTCATGATTTTATTTAGTTTTTTTTGTATTTTATACATAATGGATTTGCCTGGACCAATGCATGATATTTTTGTGGTATTGTTAGGATCAGTTCTTGTATTAGGGGGTTTAGGGGTGGTATTATTTACTAATCCAATTTATTCCGCCTTTTCATTAGGATTGGTTCTTGTTTGTATATCTTTATTCTATATTCCAGCAAACTCGTTTTTTGTAGCTGCCGCACAACTGCTTATTTACGTAGGAGCCGTAAATGTTCTAATCATATTTGCGGTAATGTTCATGAATACTTCAGAATATTCCATGGATTCTCCTTTTTGGACTATTGGGGATGGGGTCACTTTATTAGTTTGTACAGGTATTTTTTTTTTAGTAATTACTACTATCTCAGACACGTCGTGGTACGGAATTATTTGGACTACAAAATTAAACCAGATTATGGAACAGGACTTAATAAGTAACGTTCAACAAATCGGGATTCATTTATCAACGGATTTTTATCTCCCCTTTGAACTAATTTCTATAATTCTTTTAGTTTCTTTGATAGGTGCAATTACTATGGCTCGTCAATAATAAAAAATATTTAAGAATAAGAAATAATTAAATTAAGTAAATTCTTAAAGAATTATTCTAAATAAATAAAAAAAAAAGGGAAATGGAAAGGTAATTTTAGTTAAATCCATCTATTGCCAATACTTTGTTTATGTTCTGTAATTTTTCTATTATTAATTGAACTAGTTGAATTTTTTTTTATATTGAAATGAATCGAGATTGATAAGGAGTTCGTCAATGATGTTCGAGCATGTACTTTTTTTTAGTGTCTATTTATTTTCTATCGGCATCTATGGATTGATCACGAGTCGAAACATGGTTAGAGCACTTATGTGTCTTGAGCTTATACTAAATTCGGTTAATATTAATCTCGTAACATTTTCGGATATATTTGATACTCGCCAATTAAAAGGAAACATATTCTCAATATTTATTATTGCAGTTGCTGCTGCCGAAGCTGCTATTGGTTTAGCTATTGTTTCGTCGATTTACCGGAACAGAAAATCTACCCGTATCAATCAATCGAATTTGTTGAATAATTAGTAATTAGTAATAATTATAACATAGATAAAACATATACATAAATACACATACATATGCATATAAATATAAAAATATAATAACAATAGAAAAATAAAATCTTTATTAATATTATGTTTTATTAATTAATGTTCAATTTTGAAAGTAATTAATTAATGTTAAAATAAATGTATTAAAATAATTATTTTAACTTAAAATAGAATTTTATAAGTTAAAATTGAATTCATTTTTTTATTATCTAATTTTTTTTATCTTTATTTTATTCTTTATTTTATCTTTATTTTATATAATATAATATATAAATATAATATATAAACATAGTATTTATATAAACAAAAATATAAACATAGTATTTCAAAAGTTGACAAGAATTTTCTTATTTGGAATTTGAGTATATTAATTTTTTATTTATAAGAAAAGAAAAAAGATTTCTTTTTTTATTAAGATAATTAATATATTCCATTTTTCAAATAAGAAAAGAAAAAAGATTTCTTTTTTTATTAAGATAATTAATATATTCCATTTTTCAAATTAGAATTGACAGTGCGACTCGTACAATACAATTATGGTTGTGGAAACAAAACTCAAAGTCTATTGGCTTTTCTCACGAACAAATTTTTGAAAAATAAAGGTTCTCAAAATTTTGATAAACCACTGGTTCGTCTGGTGTATACAATAGAAACAATAGAAAAACTAATTTCTTTTTACCAGATCGAAAATTTTTTATGTTCAAACTGGGAATTTTTAGATCCAATGTCACATTCAGTAAAAATTTATGATACATGTATAGGATGTACTCAATGTGTACGAGCCTGCCCCACGGATGTATTGGAAATGATACCTTGGGACGGATGTAAAGCTAAGCAAATTGCTTCTGCTCCAAGAACAGAGGACTGCGTAGGTTGTAAGAGATGTGAAGTCGCCTGCCCAACGGATTTTTTGAGTGTTCGTGTTTATTTATGGTATGAAACAACTCGCAGCATGGGTCTAGCTTATTGATACGTTATAAAAAATTCCACTTGAATCGTTTGATTCCTCTTTACCGACAAAAACCCGTACTCGATAAAATATATTATTCCGAGCACGGGTTTTTCTGGTCAAAATGTATCTTGTCTTTATCACGAGTTATTTTCCTTGGTTAACAATACTTGTTGTTTTCCCGATATTCGTGGGTTCTTCGATTTTCTTTCTTCCTCATAGAGGAAATAAAATGTTTAGATGGTATACTATTTGTATATGCTTATTAGAATTACTTCTAACGACTTATGTATTCTGTTATCATTTTCAACTGGACGATCCATTAATCCAATTGCAAGAAGATTCTAAATGGATAGATATTTTTGATTTTCACTGGAGACTGGGAATTGACGGACTTTCCATAGGACCCATTTTACTGACAGGGTTTATCACTACTTTAGCTACTTTAGCAGCTTGGCCAGTTACTCGAAATCCACGATTGTTTTATTTTCTGATGCTCGCAATGTACAGCGGTCAAATGGGATCATTTTCTTCTCGAGACCTTTTGCTTTTTTTCATCATGTGGGAGTTAGAATTAATTCCCGTTTACTTACTTTTATCGATGTGGGGGGGAAAAAAACGTCTCTATTCGGCTACAAAGTTTATTTTGTACACAGCAGGGGGTTCCATTTTTCTCTTAATAGGAGTTCTAGGTATGGGTTTATACGGCTTCAATGAACCTACATTAGATTTTGAAAGATTAGCTAATCAATCATATCCTGTGGCATTAGAAATAATATTTTATTTTGGCTTCCTCATTGCTTTTGCTGTCAAATCACCGATTATCCCGCTACATACATGGTTACCGGATACCCATGGAGAAGCACATTACAGTACATGTATGCTTCTAGCTGGAATCTTATTAAAGATGGGGGCGTATGGACTTATTCGGATCAATATGGAATTCTTACCCCACGCTCATTCAATATTTGCTCCTTGGTTAGTAATAATAGGAACAATGCAAATAATCTATGCAGCTTTAACCTCTCTCGGTCAACGGAATTTAAAGAAAAGAATAGCCTATTCTTCCGTATCTCACATGGGTTTCCTAATTATAGGAATTGGGTCCATAACCAATATGGGACTGAACGGGGCCGTTTTACAAATGCTTTCTCATGGATTTATCGGTGCTGCACTTTTTTTCTTGGCGGGAACAAGTTGTGATAGAATACGTCTTGTTTATCTAGACGAAATGGGGGGGATATCGATCCCAATGCCAAAACTATTTACCATTTTCAGTAGCTTTTCGATGGCTTCTCTTGCATTGCCGGGTATGAGCGGTTTTGTTGCGGAATCAATAGTGTTTTGGGGAATAATTACTAGTCCAATTTTTTTTTTAATACCAAAAATCTTAATTATTTGTGTAATGACAATTGGAATGATATTAACTCCTATTTATTTATTATCTATGTCACGTCAGATGTTTTATGGATACAAGCTATTCAATGTTTCAAATCCCACTTTTGTGGATTCTGGACCTCGAGAACTATTTCTTTCAATTTGTATCTTTCTACCCGTAATCGGGATTGGTATTTATCCCGATTTTGTTCTCTCCCTATCGGTTGACAAGGTACAAGCTATCGTATCTAATTACTTTCATAGATAGTTTTTGATTAATGATATAGAGACAGAGAGTCTTCTAATTCCTAGATTTTAATCCAGTTCTTTAACTTTAATATAAATATAATGAAAATGAAAAAAAAAAAGCGAATTACAATTGTAATAATATAGATCTCGGGTTTTTGAGAACCGTTTGAATGAATCATTGATTCATTCAAACGGTTCTCAAAAACCCGTACAAACAAAAAAACTTTCGTTATACATTAAACAACGTTCTTATGTATTGTATTCTTCACAAAGTTTATTCAATTAGATGTTAAGGTGAATGAACCGTAACTATGTAGGCCTATCCCTAATAGATTTATTCCAAAATAGCATATCCAAATAATAAGAAATCCTATAGAAGCTACAAGTGCGGAATTCGTAACTTGAAGACTTTGATTTGTTCTAGTATGTAAATAAATTGCAAATACGTTCCAAGTAATAAACGCCCAAGTTTCTTTTGGATCCCAATTCCAATAGGACCCCCATGCTTCATTAGCCCATACCCCTCCGCAAAGAATGCCTATGGTTAAAAAAGTAAATCCTAAACTAATGACACGATAACTCCAATAATCTAAACGTTGAGTCAATTGATATTTGTAATAATTTTGAAATGAAAGAAAAGAAGAACTTTTTTTCAAAGAATTATTTTTTTCATTAAAAATTTTCGTCTTAAAAAATGACTTAATTAAGAAAAAAATAACGATTTTTTTTCGAAATGTAATGACTAGAAGAGCGATGGATAATAAAGACCCGCATAAAAGAGCTGCATAGCTCAATAACATCATACTTACGTGCATCATTAACCACTGAGATTGAAGAGCAGGTACTAAAATTGTGGATTGATGCATTTCAGTTAAAAGACCCGATGTGACAAAACCTTGAGTAAAGATGGTACTTGGTGCAGTTATTATGCTTAAATCACTTTTAGGGTTTCCCCTCTTGGTAATGGTATGAATAATAAATAAACCACACGAAAGAAAGATTAATGATTCATATAAATTACTTAAGGGAAAATGTGCTAAAGAAATCCAACGAGAAACTAACAATCCTGTTATGGAGAAAAAAGTAGCTATCATTCCTTTTTCTGATGAATCGAACAATCCTACGATTTCGTGGGCTAATAAGGTCATCACCTGAATCATAATTACAATTGAAATTATCGAAAAAGAGATATGAGTTAATATATGTTCTAAAGTCGCAAATATCATAAAAGTAAGTCCTACTCATTACATATTACATGAATTACAAAATTCTTGAGTTATATAATTGAAATCTGGAATTGAATAATTATAGTATTTCTTGTGTCTTTTTATAGAATTTATAGGGCGCGTGCCGCCACTCGGACTCGAACCGAGATGCTCTAGCACTGCTTCCTAAGAGCAGCGTGTCTACCAATTTCACCATGGCGGCTTGTTTAATTTAAATAATTTCAAACTTTTTACTTAAATATTTAATATTTAAAAATAAGTATAGTAAATTCGTGTTGAATTGTCGAGATTCAAGGATTCAAGATAGTTAGTCTACGAAGCCTTAGAGTCGATAAATAAAAACTACTTGCTTCAATTTCGATTTGAACCTTTATCTTTAATAAAAAAATAAAAAAATCTTTAGCTTTGTTTAGCTTAGTTAGTATGGTTCGTGTTCAGTTTTCATAATCTATTTTAGCGTACTAGAAACTAAAAGAAATGTTGGAACTTGATAGTTTTTAGTCGAGATATACTTGTTCCCCTTTTTCGGTTTTTTATCCTATCCGATTTTTTTTTCGCGAATTCCAGTAAAAAAAATCCTCTTCTCTGCGAGCAAAATAAAATAACTAGGATTTCATATGGATCACAATTTAATTCTTAAATTCAAAGAATTTGAAACCTTTCTAAAGATTTTTATTTTTGATTCTAGCTTATTTCACTTATTTCAAAAATAAACAAAAATAAATATACAAAAAACTCTATATCTAGAATATCTATATTCTATATCTTCTATTATATCTAGAATCTAGAATATATTTCTATCTATAATCTATCAAAACACATAGATAAGATTTACTCATAAGATTTACCAAACCAATTTGCTTTCTTGAGTTAAAAAAAAAAAGAATGAAAATTTCTATCAAATTAGACTCTCCCTTTCACAATGAGATTACTCTTTTTCTATTGTGAAAAGGAGATAGGGAAAATTTTATACAAAAATAATACTTACAAATTAAACAAATCCGAATAAAAAAAATGTAAATATTGAAATATTACTAAATATTACAAGGAATCCATTTTACTTATATTCAATTGAGGAGTTCAATACTTTATTTTTCGTCTAAAGAAAAAGTTCTTCAAGCTATGTCAATTCTGATTATTGCAAGACTTTCTTATTCGTATTTGTTTGTCGCACAAAAAAACTTTTTGAACGTCCAGTGGACAGTGATTTCGCTAAAGAAAAAGCTTTTATTGCGGTTAAATATCCTTTCCTCTTCCAAATGTTTTTAGAAATACGTTTTTTTGACAAAGAAGTACGTTTTTTTGGAACCGCCATTTTCAAAATAAATTACTTTTATGGTTGTATGTGAAAGACATATATTATTCAATATAGATCATTTTTTTTTTTTATTAGTAATTATCTACACCTATTTGTTTTATTACCTATTTATTCCATCTGTAATTATCTACACCTATTTGTTTTATTACCTATTTATTCCATCTGTAGATTAGATAATATAAGTTTAAAATTAAAACATAACATACATAGAAAGAAAAACATTAATAAACTTAATTAACTATAATGTGTATATATGTGTATATGCGTATTATTATATATATATATTATATCACATGTATAAATATCACATGTATAAAAACATGTATAAAAACATGTATAAAACTTCAAATTAGATTAAAATTAGATTAGATTATTAATTTAAAATAGAATAATCTAATATTCTATCTAAATAGAAATAATATCTAGTAATCTAATACTAATAAGATAAGAATAAGAAAGTAAATAATTGAGTATTTTATTACTTTTTATTTTTTGTAAATTTTTTTACTTTCTTTTTTAGAATTGGCGAATCAGAAATAATTATCAATAACAATTCAATTATCATTTAAAAGAAAATTTTTGTTTTCTTATGGAACATATATATCAATATGCATGGATAATACCCTTTCTTCCACTTCCTATTACTATGTTAATAGGGTTGGGGCTTCTACTTTTCCCAACAGCAACAAAAAATATTCGTCGTATGTGGGCTTTTCCTAGCGTTTTATTTTTAAGCATAGCTGTAGGGTTTTCCGTCAATCTGTCTATTCAACAAATAAAAGGAAGTTTTATCTATCAATATCTATGGTCTTGGGCCATCAATAATGATTTTTCTTTAGAGTTTGGGTATTTGATTGATCCACTAACTTCTATTATGTTAATACTAATCACTAATGTCGGAATTTTGGTTCTTATTTATAGCGACATTTATATGTCTCACGATCGGGGATATTTGAGATTTTTTGCTTATCTCAGTTTTTTCAATGCATCCATGTTGGGATTAGTTACTAGTTCCAATTTGATACAAATTTATATTTTTTGGGAACTGGTGGGAATGTGTTCTTATTTATTAATAGGTTTTTGGTTTACACGACCAATTGCAGCAAGTGCTTGTCAAAAAGCTTTTGTAACAAACCGTGTAGGGGATTTGGGGTTATTATTAGGAATTTTAGGTCTTTATTGGATAACAGGTAGTTTTGAATTTCGAGATTTGTTCGAAATAACGAATAAGTTGATCCATAATAATGAAGTAAATTCTTTATTTGTTACTTTGTGTGCTTCATTATTATTCGTAGGCGCAGTTGCGAAATCTGCACAATTCCCTCTTCACGTATGGTTGCCTGATGCTATGGAAGGGCCTACTCCTATCTCGGCTCTTATACACGCCGCTACGATGGTAGCGGCCGGAATTTTTCTTGTAGCTCGACTTCTACCTCTTTTCATAATTATACCTTACATAATGAGTTTTATTTCTTTGATAGGTATAATAACAGTGCTGTTAGGAGCTACTTTGGCTCTTGCTCAAAGAGATATAAAAAGAAGTTTAGCTTATTCTACAATGTCTCAACTAGGTTATATTATGTTAGCCCTAGGTATAGGTTCTTATCGAGCTGCTTTATTCCATTTGATTACTCATGCCTATTCTAAAGCTTTATTGTTTTTGGGATCTGGATCCATTATTCATTCAATGGAACCTATTGTTGGTTATTCACCAGATAAAAGCCAGAATATGGTTCTTATGGGTGGTTTAACAAGATATGTTCCAATTACAAGAACTACGTTTTTATTAGGTACACTTTCTATTTGTGGTATTCCCCCCCTTGCTTGTTTTTGGTCCAAAGATGAAATTCTTAATGATAGTTGGTTGTATTCCCCACTTTTTGCAATAATAGCTTGTTTCACAGCGGGATTAACCGCATTTTATATGTTTCGTGTGTATTTACTTACTTTCGATGGCAATTTGCGTGTTCATTTTAAAAATTACAGTAACGCTAAAAATAACTCATTGTATTCAATATCTCTATGGGGAAAAGAAGTACCAAGAATAGTCAATAAAAATTTACTTTTCTCAACAATAAGAAATAAAGTTTTCTTCTTTTCAAAAGATATATATATAATTAATAAGAATCCAAGAAAAAGCATCCTATATTTTAATACTTACTTGGAAAATGGAAAAAAATACACTTCAATGTATCCTCACGAACCAAACAATACTATGCTATTTCCTCTACTTATATTGGCATTATTTACTTTGTTCGTTGGATTTAT